AACGAGGTGCTCTACCTAACTGAGCTATAGCCCTTGTCATAGATATCTTAACATATAGATAATTTCTTGTCAAGATGGATATTTCCTAATCTCACATGATAACTCTTTGATCCGTTTACTGTTAACAGATTGGTATTGCTTAGAAATTATATTCTATCTATAATCCCCGAGGTGATGGGTCTTCTTTTGCGGTGATAAATTACCTACTTAACTCAGTGGTTAGAGTATTGCTTTCATACGGCAGGAGTCATTGGTTCAAATCCAATAGTAGGTAGAACTTATTAGATACCGGAGTCAATGCAATGGTATCTAATAAGTTTTTCTACCCATCCTCCTTTTTTCGTTGTATCAGATTAGACTTGATTGTCTTCAATTGGCAGAATCTAAATGTGGTGTATAAAAAAGAACTTCTAAAAAACTTCTTTTGATTATTTTGATGTATTGACTAGTAGGAAATAACATTGACAGCCTCTACTCGTGTCCTAGCTCGTCTGAGAGCTAGATTCGCTTCAATCACCTGTCTCTTACCCTCAGCTCTACTCAAGTTAGCTTCAGCTATTTTAAGAGTTTGTTGAGCTTCTTGCGGATCAATGTCAGTACTCATCTCCGCATCATTTCCTAAAATGGTGATCTCATTATTCCCTATTCTAGCAAAACCACCCATCAGAGCCACCGTTAACCATTGGTCGTTGAGGCGTATTCTCAAAAGACCTATATCTACAGCCGTGGCAATAGGGGCGTGGTTCGGTAATACACCAATTTGGCCACTATTTGTAGATAAAATGATTTCTTTCACTTCTGAATCCCAAATAATTCGATTAGGAGTCAGTACACAAAGATTTAAGGTCATTTCTTCAAATTGCTCTCCACTTCTAAGTTCATAGCTTTCGCGGTAGCTTCATCGATGTTACCCACCAAATAAAAAGCCTGCTCGGGCAGACCATCTAATTCTCCGGAAAGGATCAGTTGAAACCCCCTAATTGTTTCTGCAAGACCAACATATTTTCCTGGAGAACCAGTAAATACTTCTGCCACGAAGAAGGGTTGTGATAAGAAACGCTCAATTTTTCGTGCTCTTGCTACAGTTAAACGATCCTCCTCGGATAATTCGTCCAACCCAAGAATAGCTATAATGTCCTGAAGTTCTTTGTAACGTTGTGAAGTTTGCTTAACTCTTTGCGCAGTTTCATAATGTTCCTCGCCAACGATCCGAGGTTGTAACATAGTTGACGTTGAATCTAAAGGATCTACTGCTGGATAAATACCCTTGGCAGCTAATCCTCTTGATAGTACGGTAGTAGCATCTAAATGTGCAAATGTAGTGGCAGGAGCAGGGTCGGTCAAATCGTCCGCAGGTACATAAACTGCTTGGATCGAAGTTATAGATCCCTCTTTGGTAGAAGTAATTCTTTCTTGCAAAGAACCCATTTCTGTACTAAGGGTAGGTTGATAACCCACTGCAGAAGGCATTCTCCCTAATAATGCGGATACTTCTGATCCTGCTTGGACAAAACGAAAGATATTGTCGATGAATAGAAGCACATCTTGTTCATTAACATCCCGGAAATATTCTGCCATAGTTAGGGCAGTCAAACCAACTCTCATACGAGCTCCCGGCGGTTCATTCATTTGACCATAGACTAAAGCTACTTTTGATTCTGCAAGATTTTTTTCATTAATTACTCCGGATTCTTTCATTTCCATGTAAAGATCATTTCCTTCACGAGTACGCTCTCCTACTCCGCCAAATACGGATACGCCTCCATGAGCTTTGGCAATGTTGTTGATCAATTCCATGATGAGTACTGTTTTACCTACTCCAGCTCCCCCAAATAGTCCGATTTTTCCTCCACGGCGATAAGGAGCTAAAAGATCTACCACCTTAATACCTGTTTCAAAGATTGATAATTTCGTATCTAACTGTATAAAGGCAGGCGCAGATCTATGAATAGGAGATGTTGTGCGAGTATCTACAGGACCTAAATTATCAACAGGCTCTCCAAGAACGTTGAAGATTCGCCCGAGAGTAGCTCCGCCGACTGGAACACTTAGAGGAGCTCCCGTGTCAATCACTTCCATTCCTCTCATCAGCCCATCTGTAGCACTCATAGCTACAGCTCTAACTCGATTATTTCCTAATAATTGTTGTACCTCACAAGTCACATTAATTTGCTGACCGACAGTATCTCGACCCTTAACTACCAAAGCGTTATAAATATTAGGCATTTTGCCCGGGGGAAAAACGACATCCAGTACTGGGCCAATAATTTGAGCGATACGCCCTAGTTTTTTTTCTTCAAGTGTGGAAACCGCAGGGCTAGAAGTAGTAGGATTGATTCTCATAATTATAATAAAGTGAAATATGTCGAAATCCTTTTTGGAATAATACCAAATCGAAAATAAATGTCCGATAGCAAGTTGATCAGTTAATTCAATAAGAGATAAATGGGAGATAGCACTCGATTTAGTTGGTACCGCCCAACCGAATCCGATTCAATCG